TTGTTCTTCGGAAGATCTATCTCGTGTCTGGTACTGCATGGTTCCACTCTGCAAGAACTCCGAATCCTTCTCTTGAAGCTCATTCTCTTTATGAAAAATGATCTGTTTGCCCCGAAATGACCTGGCCCAATAGGGAAATCCCAATTCATTGAGCCTTTCGATACAATCAAATAGATTGCCACAAGGGCGCCATATTCTAGGAGCCCAAACTATGTGATTTAATAAACCTTCCTCGATGGAACACGATCCATTTTGCATCATATCCAACGGATTCCTTGGTTCGGACCGAAGAAGCAGTGTCACTCGATTATTATCAAACTGACTGCAATCTTTTTCTTTCCGCGAGGATCCCACCAGAACGTCTTCTACTTCTAATAGGCCATGAACTAGATCAGAATCATTCTCAACAAATCCAAACGAAGTAATCCCATTTTTTTCATCGGGTCCGAATGGAGACCAAAGATCTTGAGCGACCGATCCGGCAGAACAACTCAAAAGATAAAGAAGTATCGTTAATCTCTTCATGCTCGTTCCAAGTTCGAAGTACCATTTGTACAAATAAGAATCCCTTTCCTTACATGATTTGTTCTTCATATAGATAGATATAGGATCTATGGGGCAATTACTTAGAAGTACATTTTGTGCAACAGCCCTTCCTATCTGATAGAAAAGGATCCCATGATCCTGAACCGATCCGCCCTCGAATCGCAAATCCCAAGTTTGTCTATGAAGAGCTGATCTAATTGTATTAGTTTCTATAATTGATTTCTTCTGTGTAATACTAATTGATAGGGCCTCGTTGATAAGTGCTACAAGATCTCGTGCATTGGAACCCGCGGTTATGGACCCGAATCCGTTAGTATGGAACATTTTCTTTTCCAAGTGAAATCCCCTAGTATATGAAAGAATGAAAAAGTGCTTTCGTTGTTGTGGAATAAGAAGCCTTCGTATCTTAATGCATGTATTTGATTTATTCGGAGCTATTAGAGCGGGATCCACTTTTTGGGGAATATGAGTCGAAGCAATAACAAGAATATTTCTAGTGGAACATCTTTCACAATCCCTGGAGAGATAGTTCACTAATAGACCGAGGGATAAGTAATTCGACTCATTCACATACAGATCATGAATGTTTGGAATCCATATTATGCAAGGAGACATTGCTTTTGCTAATTCGAATTGAGGGATGATATCAAATCGGTCTATTTTCGACGTCATATACGTCATATAGATAGTTAGCACATTCGTCATAGTTAGCAGCTCCGTCTCAAGGGCATTATCAATATTGTCACTATCATCAATACCGTAACTATCATCAATACCGTCACTATCACCAATACCGTAACTATCATCAATATCGATATCCTCAATAAGAGGACCTTTAGACTTGCCATCCAGGAACTTGTTCGGAAATACCGTAATGAAAGGAACATAAGAGTTTGTCGCTAGGTATTTGACCAAATATGATCGTCCAGTTCCTATAGAACCTATCACTAAAATACCCTTAGAAGGAGATAGGGCTAAGCGGAGCGAAAAGGGTTTTCCATGAGATGGGAAATGAAAACTATTAGCCCCACACGAGGAAGTGATTGTCTGATAATGAGCAAGGAATATCCGTCTTTCTGCTAAACAGGATCTATTGAACTCATAATTCATTAGATACTTTTTATGAATGTCAACTAAGTATCCTAAGTAAATTGATCCCGGTTGCTCAATCATTTGATAACCAGAGTCATTCTTTGATAAATGATCACTATGAGTCAGACTCAATAGAATTTGATCAATTCTTTTTTCTGTTGTTAAGGTGGAGAACTGAACCAAGAATTCTCTTTCTTCATCATCAATCGAATCACTGTTCGCGACCCAGGATTCTATTTTATCATCAATCCAATCACTGTTCACGTTTTTTCTTTTTCTTATCAATGCATAGATCTCTTTACTTGTACGACTTAGATGTCTCGTATTTCTCGAAAAAGTGATTCGATTGATGGGATTTGGTATGATACTTATGAGATTAATGAGATTGATATTCAAATATTTCTTCTTATAACGTATGGATTTGACCCCATAAGTGGGACCACCACCCAATAGCATGTTGCCGCCAAAAGTAGAACCCCATATTTCTTCCAGAGAATCTCCTAATAGTTTCAGAGCAACTAGAAAGAGATTCTTTAACCAGAAGGAATTCAGTTCCGATGTAGGATACCTATCCAGAAGTTTTCGCAACTCAATTATGTATGATGGAATCATCAAAGATTTGATCTTTTCTAACTCTGTCTGTAACTCACTATAGGCTTGGGAAACAGAGAAAAGATGTATACTAAAAAGATATCCGGCAACAAGAAGAAAGAAAAGGATTGAATAGAGGAACTCCCGAGCATTTGTTGATATCAGATGTGTCCATATCAATGGAACGGGTGACTCATTATTTCGATGAATCGTTTCTTCGGACAGAAGAAGATTCTGTAAACGTAAACACTTACTCGAAATCTCACTTATCCGAGTCCATTGTGGAAGAATCGCCCACAATTTTCTCTGAGTAATTGTCCATGATATATCTAATCTATGCATAATATCATGAAAAGTGGATACAAATTTTTGACTGCTACTTAGTATTAGTATCTGCAATAAGTCTGAAAAAGCATCTAAAAGGGTGAATTTTAGATATTTGAACCCTGTCGAAGTAAAGAACCATGGCATATATGTTTTGAACAGATTCCATTTTGAGAGGAACAGATTCCATTTTGAGAGATTTGAAAGAGCACTATCTCGTTGAAAGGTTCTATACATCTGCTGTTTCTCAACGCATTTCTTTAGACAAAGACTCCGTTTTTTCCTCTTTCCGGATGGTAAATATTTCTCAGAACATGGAGTGTGAATCAAACCCATGTTTGAATTGAAACTGACATACTGATGCGAGTTCTTCCCTTCTGAATCAGATAGATTCATATCTGAAAAAGGCTGACAAGAAGTTCTTTCAAAATTGACTATTTGTTCCTCTGTTAGAGGTGTTGCAGAAATGTCTGCGATCGAGTAAATAGCTCTACGAACGAATGGATCGGGTCGAATTGGAAAATGGAAAGATTTGTACAAGTTATACGTTTCGTCACCACTTTTTTGAAAATCGTTAGATATGAATATGTCAGATACCTGTGAATCGATTGGTAAAATAGCCTCTCTCTCCAAAAAAATATGTTTTTTTTTACCTTTGCCGACGCACAAAGAAAATATTTTGTTGCGAATGAACAAGATATTGAGGAATTGTCCATACGTAAGATCATAATTATTGATACGGGTCTTTTTCACATAAAAAGGGAATCCTTTGTTACAATAGAACCAGAAGTGATGTGGATTATTCAAGAATCGAAGTTGATTTGCTTTATAAAAAGAAGATATCAATGAACTTCTATGAAATGGTTTCACGGGATTCAGCCAATTGTCTCGATCGTGGGATATCATTGAGAAATAGGAATCCGTGTTATCAAAGGATTTTCTGCGATTATTTCTAGTATGGAATGAGTCAATCATCCACTTTGGTATCTTATTGAACAAAAATGGTAATATTGTTCTTCCATTGATCAAGAATTTCGGTCTTTGGGAAGTATCATGATCATCCAATAAGAAGGGTTTCAATTTATTCAAATGAACGATTTGAACACCTATTGATTCTAACAACTGATTGCAGAGTTGATCGTTTGTACCTTTCAATTCATAGATGTGGATCTCGGACCTATGAATGGGGATATTTCCAATACTCACAAAGAAAAAAGGAAGTGTCTTGGACAAAAAGAAACGAAGTGGCTTAGACAAAAAGAGAAGTGCCTTGGACAAAAAGAAACGAAGTGACTTAGACAAATCTTGTTTGTCGATAGCCTTGGACCAATCAATCGAATATTGATTAATACGTAATCGATCAAACACTACTTGAAAACGGTTCCTCTGTTCAGAAACGAAATGTTCCAAATGTTCCTGGAAATTATTGCTCCCATTGGACCATTTGTATCTATATGCATCAGGATCCCGATTCATGGATCTCTCAGTTCGAGAAAAAAGAGGATCAAACCATTTCTTCTGACTCTTTTTCAAATTCGATAAATGTTGGTTGATCGTATATTTCATTATAGTTATATGATTCAGAGTATCATTTCCTATTTGATCCTTTTGAATTCCATATTCGTAGTTGCGATCGGATCTATTCATTAAAAAGAATCGGTTCGATACATTTCTTATGTACCCATAGGTGTTATATTGGATTTGAATCAGATTTCGGATCAATCTATATTTATTGACTGCTTCCATTATGTTGTTGCTAGCAAATACCACTATTTTTATTTTTAGATCTTCCAAATAATTCCCGCAGTAGATCCGGACCGATTTTTTTCTGATCCTTCGATAAAAAGATTCATTCTCTTCATAAAAAAGAGGAGGTAGAACCCATAAAGATTTCTTTTTCGATTCATCTCTGGAGTCGAATACCCTATTCAAGAATTTTTTTTGATCCAATCCGTAGGAATCAATAGAAAAGGCAAATCCCCTATGATACACCAGATCCGGCTCGGTTATTGATAGAGTGAATAGATCCGCCATTTCTTGAAATCTCTCTTCTGATTCAAAATCGTGGCGTAACGTGTATCCCCCATTGTTCCGGTCATAGAATAGATGAAATAAATCCAAAAATGGATTTTTGTTCAAGAATGAAATCTTATTGGAACTGTCCATATCCGGTTCATCCTTCGGAACAACCATATCACATCCCGGATCTGATGAAATAGGATGAATTGAGACGGTATTTTGTAAATACGTAATTATCTTGAATATATCAACCATTTCTTTATTTTCTGATCGCCTGGAAGGGACAAAAGAAACATCTTGTTTTTTCTTCAAAAATTTCTGATCTCTTGTGGACCTCTCAGTAGGATTCGAACCCAGATGAAGTTCTGACCATTTGTCAGAGAAAAAAGAACGAATTGATCTTGTAGGATTCCCAAGAAATTCTTCGATTTCTTCCGGTAGTTGCTGAATCTCTGTTTGATCGATCAATTTGTGATATTCTGAATCCTCATTTCTAATTCTAATGGAATCAAAACAATCTCTGGATTGATCAGAAGATCCTTTCGATTGGCTAGAATCCGTTACTTGAACGAAAATAGATCCTGTGGAATCATATTGAATATTTGACGATACATTCCGTACCTTGCTAAAAAACCGATCCTTGTTTACCAACCACACATTGTCTAACCAAATCAAATTCTCTCTCGATACGTTCCTCAAAAAATCCGATTCGTGCCGATTCTTCCCCCAACTAACGAAGAGATCTTGGCGGAATTGCCACATATGAAATTGAGCACAATTTTGCAAAGAAATACCCCACTTGTTTCTCGAGAAGAGAAAGAGATGGGAAACATGCTCAATATCATTTGATTGAATAGTTGCCTCAGCTCCTTGTTGTTTGAAGAAACCCTCCCCTTCCATTGGTCTTTTTTCACGAAAAGCAGACATGAGATAACAAATCAAGTCTTTCCCTAAGATTTCGAATAGCTGTCCCGAATTCAAGTTGATTATGTTTCGCTTCTTCCTCGGAGAAAGACGATCAAACAATTCCAAATCAGGGTCCTTGCGGATCGGATCATCCGTATAGGATAAAAAAAGAAACTCCAGATATTTGCTATCCTTCTCTTTGAATGAGATCTCAATTCCAGCTACGGTTTCATTAGATATCTTACAACTAGAATCCCTCTTTTTTCCGATCCGGTTACTCCACCACCGCGAACCCCGGTTAGATTCGGGCATGATACACTTTTGATTTATTGGGAGAACCCAAGTACTCTCGTGCGGATCCATGAAACAACTCTCAGAAATCTTTTTCCCTTTTGGAAGATACAGGAGGGAAACAATCAACCTATTGATATTGGAAGACAAAAAAGATTCTTCCAATGTCTCATTTCTGGGTCCAATGGAATTCATAGGTATAGGAAGAATAGGTATAGGAAGAAGCCCCATCAGATAGAGATTTTTTCTTTCGACCATCTTTCGATTGTTAATACGAGATATAAGGACCGCTACTACAAGCAGTACTACACCTTTGATAAGCAGTACTACACCTTTGATCGTGAAATATCGATTGCTTGTTGAACCCTGTGAATCACGTGAAAGTAGGATACTCAAAATTCGGGGGTCAAAGAGTTTCATAAAACGTTCTTGGTGGAAAAAAATGTGAGTGAAAGATCCCACGGAATTGGGTTTGATCCATGAATCTAAGAAATAGTGAGAATTCTTGATCTCTCTCAATATCTCTCTCAATTCGAAGATCCAGAATTTGAATTGATGTCGTTTCATTTATTCCTCCTAAAGATTTAATTTAAATTTGAATTACGATGTACGATGATCCCTGTTAAGCATCCATGGCTGAATGGTTAAAGCGCCCAACTCATAATTGGCAAATTCGTAGGTTCAATTCCTGCTGGATGCACGCCAATGGGAACGTTCAATTCAATAAGTTTATTAGAATTGGCTCTGTATCCATAGAATCTCATCATCCATACATAACGAATTGGTATGGTATATTCATACCATAACATATGAACAGTAAGAACTAGAATTCTTATCGATACTGGAAAGGGAAGAAAATGGATTTATGGATGGAATCAAATATGCAGTATTTACAGAAACGGGTTGGTTATTCTATTCCACCTCTTATAGAGAAATATAGAGAAAAGAACTTAAAGCAAAATACTTAATAACACGGCGATAAATTTATACAAAACTTCTACCCCGAGCACACGCAACGGAGCCGTAGACAGAAAAGTCAAATCCAATCCACGAAATAATTTGATCTATGGACAGCATCGTTGTGGTAAAGGTCGTAATGCCAGAGGCATCATTACCGCAGGACATAGAGGGGGAGGTCATAAGCGTCTATACCGTAAAATCGATTTTCGACGGAATGAAAAAGACATATACGGTAGAATCGTAACCATAGAATACGACCCTAATCGAAATGCATACATTTGTCTCATACACTATGGGGATGGTGAGAAGAGATATATTTTACATCCCAGAGGGGCTATAATTGGAGATACCATTGTTTCTGGTACAAAAGTTCCTATATTAATGGGAAATGCCCTACCTTTGAGTGCGGTTTGAACTATTGATTTACGTAATTGGAAGTAACCAATTAGGTTTACGACGAAACCTAGAAATCGATCACTGATCCAAATTGAGTACCTCTACGGGATAGACCTCAACAGAAAACTGTTGAGTAACGGCAGCAAGTGATTGAGTTCAGTAGTTCCTCATAGAAAATTATTGACTCTAGGGATATGGTAATATGGAGAAGACAAAATTGTTTGAAGCACGGACAGAACCAGGAGCGCCCCTTGTTTCAAAGAGAGGAAGACGGGTTATTCACATTTAATTTGATGGTCAGAGGCGAATTGAAAGCTAAGCAGTGATAATTACAAGGATCCCCAGGAAAAATGGAGATGTCTCCTACGTTACCCGTAATATGTGGAAGTATCGACGTAATTTCATAGAGTCACTCGGTCTGAATGCTACATGAAGAACATAAGCCAGGTGACGGAACGGGGAGACCTAGGATGTAGAAGATCATAACATAAGTGATTCGACAGATTTGGATTCCTATATATCCACTCATGTGATACTTCATCATATGATTCATATAAGATCCATCTGTCTAGATATCATCATATACATCTAGAAAGCCGTATGCTTTGGAAGAAGCTTGTACAGTTTGGGAAGGGTTTTTTTTTTGATAAAGAAGAATCTACTTCAACCAATATGCCATTAGGCGCGGCCATACATAATATAGAAATCACACTTGGAAAGGGTGGACAATTAGCTAGAGCAGCAGGCGCTGTAGCGAAACTGCTTGCAAAAGAGGGTAAATCGGCCACATTAAGATTACCTTCTGGGGAGGTCCGTTTGATATCCCAAAACTGCTTAGCAACAGTCGGACAAGTAGGTAATATTGGGGTGAACAAAAAAAGTTTGGGTAGAGCCGGATCTAAGTGTTGGCTAGGTAAGCGTCCTGTAGTAAGAGGAGTAGTTATGAACCCTGTAGACCATCCCCATGGGGGCGGTGAGGGGAGAGCACCAATTGGTAGAAAAGGACCCACGACCCCTTGGGGTTATCCTGCGCTTGGAAGAAGAAGTAGGAAAAAGAAAAGATATAGTGATATTTTTATTCTTCGCCGCCGTAAATAGGCATATAGAAAATAGCATTTTTGGAATTTGAAATAGAATGGGCGAA